CATGTGATACCTTCTCAGATTTTGCACGTGTGATACATGTTCCCTCTATTTCTCCGAGTAAAGCCTTTCGCATCGCAATACCTATCGTATCTGCTTGACCTTTCATAAGCGGGGACAGAACGAAACGGCCATAATAAAGACGCTTACTGTCTGTTCTTGATTCAACACACTTCCACTGTAGTGTTCGAGTGGATACTGCTACTTCTTCTCGAACCATACTAATATTATTGTTTGATCAGATCATTGAATCATTTATTTCTATTGCAACCCATTCAATTTTGATTTCTACACACGTCTTTTTTTAGGAGGCCTACATCCATTATGTGGCATAGGGGTTACGTCACGTACGAAACTTAATAGTATACCACTTCTACGAATGGCTCGTAATGCTGCATCTCTTCCGAGACCAGGGCCTTTTATCATGACTTCTGCTCGTTGCAGACCCTGATCCACTGCCGTACGAATAGCGTTTCCTGCTGCGGTTTGAGCAGCAAATGGTGTCCCTCTTCTTGTGCCTCTGAATCCACAAGTACCGGCGGAGGACCAAGAGACCACCCGACCTATTACATCTGTAACAGTCACAATGGTATTGTTGAAACTCGCTTGAACATGAATAACTCCTTTTTGTATTCTACGTCCATTCTTACGTGAACCAATTCTTGGTATAGCTTTTGTCATATTTTATCATCTCATAAATATGAGTCAGAGATATACGGATATATCCATTTCATGTCAAAACAGATCCTTTATTTGTACATCGGACCGTTTAGAAAGTCCCTTGTTAGAAAGATTACCCCTGTCTCTGTTTATGTTTCGGGTTGGAACAAATTACTATAATTCGTCCCCGCCTACGGATCAGTCGACATTTTTCACAAATTTTACGAATGGAAGCCCTTATTTTCATATTTGTTATTCCTTAATTCCAAATATACTCCTTGGAAGAAAATAAGTCTCTTGAAATTTTGAACCTCGAATTGTATTCTCATGAAAGGAATGTTTAAATTCAAATAAAAAGCCACCTAATCATTCGACTCTTTGTTGCGAAGTCTATAAATTATACGTCCCCTAGTTGAATCATAACGACTTACTTCGATTTTGACTCTATCTCCTGGTAGTATCCGGATAAAACTCCGTCGGATCCTCCCCGAAACATAACCTAGAATCAGATCTTCATTGTCTAAACGAACTCGGAACATACCATTGGGAAGTGATTCAGTAATTAAACCTTCGTGAATCAATTTTTGTTCTTTCATTCCAGGTAACCCCCTTGAAGTATCAACTAATGGAGGAGGAGTAATAGTAGACAATTCGTCTTTCCTCTCTTTTTCCCAAATAGCAAGTTACGGACCAAATTCGGATACCAGAAGGATCACCAGATATAATACAAAATTTCTCCCCCAATTCTTTCTAGTCGAGCTTCTCGATCTGTCATTATACCTCGAGAAGTAGAAAGAATTACGACCCCCATTCCACCTAAAATCCTAGGAATTCGTTGATGGTTGGAATAGATTCGTAGACCGGGACGACTGATACGCTTTAAAATATTTCTATATGTTCCTTTCCTATTCCTTCTATGTCGTAGGGTTGAAACCAAGAAATATTTGTTGTTTTCCCTATGTTTCCTAACATTTTCAATAAACCCTTCTTGTAGAAGTATTTTAACAATGTTTTCGGCGATATTAGTAGATGCTATTCGAACCGTTCCTTTTTTATCCATGTTAGCATTTCTTATAGAAGTTATTATATCGGCAATAGTGTCCCTACCCATGACGAACTAAAATTATGGGTGCCTTCCAGTTTTGATATAATCAACATGTTCCTTTTTTTTTTTTCATTTTTTCTTATTTATTTATGAATTATTAAAGGTATATGCGTGAGACACAATCTACTAACGTGATCTATTTCAGAGACCTGACTATACTCTATCACGGTCTCATCTACTAGTATTTATAAGACTTCAGGAGCTAATGAGACTATTTTAGTGAAATTCAACTGTCTCAATTCCCGCGCGATCGCTCCAAAAACTCGAGTTCCTTTTGGATTTCCTTCTTGATCAATGACAACTGCTGCATTGTCATCATATCGTATTATCATACCGTTGTCGCGTTTGAGTTCTTTACATGTACGTACAATTACAGCTCTGATCACTTCTGATCTTTCGAGAGGCATATTGGGCACTGCTTCTTTGATTACAGCAACAATAACGTCACCAATATGAGCATATCGTTGATTACTAGCTCCTATGATTCGAATACACATCAATTCTCGAGCCCCGCTGTTGTCCGCTACATTCAAATGGGTCTGAGGTTGAATCATATCATTTTTTTTTTTGAATCTGCTCTTTCAGTGCAAAAGGCAAAGGAAAAAGAGAGAAATATTGTCTGCCCAGAAATCAAAAAATCTGCGATTGTATTTTTCATCACAAATACCCTTCACATACCTATCACGCGATAATGAATTGAGTTCGTATAGGCATTTTGCACGCAGCTATTGAAATAGCTGCTCTGGCTACAGTTTCTGATACTCCGCCCATTTCATAAAGTATTCGACCGGGTTTAACGACAGATACCCAATATTCGGGAGATCCTTTCCCCGAACCCATACGCGTTTCGGTAGGTCTTACTGTAACGGGTTTGTCGGGAAATATACGTACCCATATTTTTCCACCACGGCGTGCATATCGTGTCATTGCTCGTCGTCCTGCTTCTATTTGTCTAGATGTGATCCAAGCGGGTTCAAGTGCCTGAAGAGCGTATCTGCCGAAACAAATATGATTGCCTCGATAAGATATTCCCTTCATTCTTCCTCTATGTTGTTTACGGAATCTGGTTCTTTTGGGGTTATAGTTGATGGTTGTTTCTCAATCCCATCTCTACTGCAGAACCGGACATGAGAGTTTCTTCTCATCCAGCTCCTCGCGAATGAAACGATTCAATAAGATTACGTATATGTATTTATTGAATGAATAATACACTGAATCATGGAATTTATTGATATTTTATTTAATCTGTCACACAGGAAGCCGTATAGTATATAGTATATATGGCTAGACGGATATTTCTATTTTATTTATATGGGATAATGCCTTTCTTTTGAAAATGAATCCTTGACCTTTACCGAATCTGTCAAAATACTGCAATCCAATAATGGTTTCGCGGGCGAATATTGACTCTTTCCATATTTGCTTCATTCGTAGGGTGAACCCATGACCTATCAGAAGAAATTAATTGGTTCCTGGTTGATTCCGCCATCCCACCCAATGAATCATTAGGATTCGTTTTCAATAGAATCTTCCGCAGTCACAGGTTTCGTCGTTCCCATAGCTTTTCCATTAATGGCTAGGCCTGAACTATGCAATGGAGCTCCTAATTAAATTCGTTCCCGAGCCAATCTCCTCAGTCTCTATTGACTCGGGGCTCTTTATTATTTGTATTTTTCTTATGAACCGTATTCATCTAATTATGGATGAATCAGTATTGATGCTTTATCACACTGCCTTTTATGATATGATGTGATTGATAGACCATACATATTGGAATCATATATCATGGAGATTCTCCTTCTCTCTTTCTCTCGCCCTTCCAGTTACCTACATCCCTCTATTTTTCTTTCCAACCTATAAATGGATTTTTCCTTTATGAAAAAAAAGATTTCAGTTGCTACAACTATATGATCGATACATCATATGGCGACTGCTTCCTTGGATCTCGATAATACAAAGCAATGAGTTGGTTACTAGTTCTTATAGTTATTAGTTAGGGGCTGGTCTGTTTTTTGAATCCCAACTTTAAATAAAAAACCAACGAGTCACACACTAAGCATAGCAGTTCCACCAAAAGGTCAATCGAATTTTTATTCAACCTTATAGAATTAGAATTGCTCATTTTTCATTTTTTTTTATTGAAGTGAATTTTTTATTGAAGTGAAAAGGAATAGTTTGTAGTTTTTGTTCTATCACTGAATAGAATGGCAAGCAAAGGAAGGGTCCATTATTGCTCGTCTACAAATATCCAAATTTTGATGCCCAATGCCCCATAGGCAGTTCGAACTGTATAGGAACAATGATCAATTTTAGCTCGAATGGTTTGGAGGGGAACCCTACCTTCTCTGATCCATTCGACACGTGCAATTTCTTTTCCGTCGATACGCCCCGCAATTTCCACTTGAATTCCTTTTGTGTCTGCTTGTTCAGTTAATTCAATAGCTTTTTTCATTGCCTTTCGAAACGAAACCCTATTCTTTAATTGTAGAGCTATATATTCTGCAAGAATATTAGGTTGTCCATAAGGTTTTGCAACTCTTGTAATAGCAATGTTAAGTCTCCGATTCACAGAATGAAGCCCCTTTTGTACATTGATCTGCAATTCTTCGATTCCTCGTGTTTGGCCTTCTATTAACAAATTTGGGAATCCAATATAGATTATGACCTGGATCAAGTCCATTTTTTTTTGAATCTCTATATGTGCAATTCCAATTCCTTCGAAACTTGAAGATACTCTTATATTTTTTTGTACATATATCTTGATACAATCCCGTATTTTTTCATCTTCCTGGAGACCTATGTAATAACTTTTTGGTTGTGCGAACCAAAGGGAACGATGACTTTGGTTTTCGCCAAGGCGGAAACCGAGTGGATTTATTTTTTGACCCATCTTTTTTTTCTCTCTCTCTCTCCTTCTCTATATATCTTTCTATTATAGGATCTCTCCATACATTTTTTTTTTCTAAAAATATATCCTGATCTGTTTTCTTTTTAGAGCTATCCTTCAATACAATAATTATATGACAGGCGGGTCTTTCTATCGGATAACTACGTCCTCTAGCCCTGGGTTTTAACTTTTTCACGATAGTACCCCCATTGACTTCGGCTTTACTAATGACTGAATCAGCTTCGTTGAAACTTTTATTGTGACTAGCATTTGCTGCTGCAGAATAAACCAGTTTAAAAATGGGATAAAATGCTCGATAAGGCATGAGTTCCAGTAACATAAGTGTTTTCTCATAGGAATGCCCACGAATCTGATCAATGACTCTTCGTGCTTTGTGAGCAGACATACATATACGTTGAGCTAAAGCTTGTACTTGTGTACTCGAGCTCCTCTTCATCTTCTGCTTTTTCAAGGTCTTCTTCCACTTTCTCCACTTTGACATAAGATAAGGTTCGCCTCCCGCCAATGAACGATGAGCACCTATTTCACTTTATTTTATTAACGGAGAGATCTAGTATCGTTTCTCGCGTGTCCCTGGAAAGTAAGAGTAGGTGCAAATTCTCCTAATTTTTGACCCACCATACGATCCGTTATATAAATAGGTAAATGCGCCTTTCCATTATGAATGGCAATTGTATTGCCGATCATTGTGGGTATAATGGTAGATGCCCGGGACCAAGTTACTATTATCTCTTTTTCCTCTCTCATGTTAAGCTTCTTTATTTTTTCCAATAAATGATTAGCTACAAAAGGATTTTTTTTTAGTGAACGTGTCACGGCCTATTATTCCCCCCCCTTTTTTTTTGAAAAGACGAGTAAAAAACAATATTTATTTGATTTTGAATATTCCTATTTACGGCGACGAATAATAAAACTATTACTATATTTATTCCTTTTCCTACTTCTTCTTCCAAGCGCAGGATAACCCCAAGGGGTTGTGGGTTTTTTTCTACCAATCGGGGCCCTCCCTTCACCACCCCCGTGGGGGTGGTCTACAGGGTTCATAACTACCCCTCTTACTACAGGACGCCTACCTAGCCAACACTTAGATCCGGCTCTACCCAAACTTTTCTGGTTCGCCCCAACATTACCCACTTGTCCGACTGTTGCTGAGCAGTTTTTGGATATCAAACGGACCTCCCCAGATGGAAATCTTAATGTGACCGATTTACCCTCTTTTGCAATTAGTTTCGCTACAGCACCTGCTGCTCTAGTTAATTGTCCACCCTTTCCAAGTGTGATTTCTATGTTATGTACGGCCGTGCCTAAGGGCATATGGGTTGAAGTAGATTTTTCTTTTTGATCAATAAAAACCCCTTCCCAAACCGTACAAGCTTCTTCCAAAGCATACGGCTTTCCGGATGTATATATATATATTATATGATGATATCTAGACAGATGGATTTTATATGAATCGTGTGATGAAGTACCACATGAGTGGATATATAGGAATACAAATCTGCCAAATCACTCATGTTATGATCTTATACATCCTAGGTCTCTCCGTTTCGTCATCTGGCTTATGTTCTTCATGTAGCATTCAGACCGAATGACTCTATGAAATTACGTCGCTACTTCCACATATTACGGGTAACGTAGGAGACATCTCTATTTTTCCCCGGGGGAATTTTTAGAATTACCACCACTTAGCTTTCAATTCACCTCTGACCATCAAATGAAATGTGAATAACCCATCCTCTTCTCTTTGAAACAAGGGTCGCTTCCGCTTCTTTCCGTGCTTCAAACAATTTTGTCTTCTCCATATTACCATACCTGGAGTGTCAATAATTTTATATGAGGAACTACTGAACTCAATCACTTGCTGCCGTTACTCTTCAGTTTTCTGTTGAGGTCTATCCCGTAGAGGTACTCAAATTGGATCAGTGATCGATTTCTAGGTTTCGTCGTAAACCTAATTGGTTACTTCCAATTACGTAAATCCATAGTTCAAACCGCACTCAAAGGTAGGGCATTTCCCATTGATATAGGAACTTCTGCACCGGAAACAATGGTATCTCCAATTATAGCCCCTCTGGGATGTAAAATATATCTTTTCTCACCGTCTCCGTAGTGTATGAGACAAATGTATGCATTTCGATTAGGGTCATATTCTATGGTTACAATCCTAGCAGATATGTCTTTTTCATTCCGTCGAAAATCGATTTTACGGTATAGACGCTTATGGCCTCCTCCTCTATGCCCTGCGGTAATGATTCCCCTGGAATTACGACCTTTACCACAGCGATGCTGTCCATAGATCAAATTATTTCGCGGATTGGATTTCACTTGACTGTCTACGGATCCTTTGCGTATGCTCGGGGTAGAAGTTTTGTATAAATGTATCGCCGTGTTATTTAGTATTTTTTTTCTTTTTTTTTTTTTTACTTAAATTCTTTTCTCTTCTCTATAAGAGGTAAAATAGAATAACCCGGTTGAAGCGTAATGATCATACGTCTGTAATGCATTGTATGTCCCATAATGGGTCCCATTCTTCTACCCTTTCCCGGGTAGCTATTTATAGCTATTACTTTGACGCCAAAGAAGAGTTCGACCCAATGCTTTATTTCTGTCCTAGTTGATCCTGATTCGACATTACATTAGAAGTATATTGATTGTTCCCCAATAACCGAATACTTTTTTCTGTAAAGACTACATATTTGATTCCATCCATAAATCTACTTTCTTCCCCACGAGTTCCAGTATCGATAAGAATTCTAGTTCTTACTCTTCATATGTTATGGTTGGTATGAATATACCATACCAATTCGTTATGTATGGATGATGAGATTCCATTGATACGGAGCCAGTGGAACTAGCCTTATTGAATGTCCCCGTTGGCCTGCATCCAGCAGGAATTGAACCTACGAATTCGCCAATTATGAGTTGGGCGCTTTAACCATTCAGCCATGGATGCTTCACTGGGGTCATTGTACATCGCAAGTGACCCAAATTCAATTCACTTAGATTCTTTTGGATTCTTTAGGAGGAATCAATGAAATGAGAGGACATCAATTCAAATCCTGGATCTTCGAATTGAGAGAAATCAAGAATTCTCACGATTTCTTGGATTCATGGATCCAACCCGATTCGGTGAAATCGTTCACTTCCTTTTTTTTCCACCAAGAGCGCTTTATAAAACTTTTTGATTCCCGAACTTTGAGTGTCCTAATTTCACGTGATTCACAGGGTTCAATTCGTCGACATTGCACGATCAAAGGTGTAGTACTGCTTGTACTTGTAGTAGTGGTCCTTATATACAATCGAAATAGGGTCGAAAGAAAAAATATCTATTTGATGGGGCTTCTTCCTAAACCTCTGCGTTCCATTGGACCCCCCAATTATACATTGAAAGAATCCTTTTGGTCTTCCAATCTCAATAGGTTGATTGTTTCGCTCCTGTATCTTCCAAAAGGGAAAAAGATCTATGAGAGTTGTTTCATGGATCCGAAAGAAAGTACTTGGGTTCTTCCAATAACTAAAAAGTGTATCATGTCTGAATCTAACTGGGGTTCGCGGCGATGGAGGAATGCGATCGTAAAAAAGAGGAATTCCGGCTGTAAGATATCGAATGAAATTGCAGCTGGAATTGAGATCTCATTCAAAGAGAAAGATATAAAATATCTGGAGTTTTTTTTTGTATCCTATACGAATGATCCGATCCGCAAGGACCATGATTGGAAATTCTTTGACCGCCTTTCTCCGAGTAAGAAGCGAAACATAATCAACTTGAATTCGGGACAGCTATTCGAAATTTTAGTGAAACATTTGATTTGTTATCTCATGCCTGCTTTTCGTGAAAAAAGACCAATTGATGAGGGGGGGTTCTTCAAACAACAAGGAGCTGAGGCGACTATTCAATCAAACGAGATTGAACATGTTTCCCTTCTCCTCTCGAGAAACAAGGGGGGTATTTTTTTGCAAAATTGCGCTCAATTTCATATGTGGCAATTCCGCCAAGATCTCTTCGTTATTGGGGGGAAGAATCGGCACAAATCGGATTTTTTGAGGAACGTCTCGAGAGAGAATTTGATTTGGTTAGACAATGCGTGGTTGGTAAACAGGAATCGGGTTTTTAGCAAGGTACGGAATGTATCGTCAAATATTCAATATGATTCCATAAGATCCATTTTCTTTCAAGTAACGGATTCTAGCCAATCAAAAGGATTTTCTGATCAATCCATAGATCCTTTCAATTCCATTAGTAATGAGGGTTCGGAATATCACACATTGATCAATCAAACGGAGATTCAGCAACTAAAAGAAAGATCAATTCTTTTAGATACTTCCTTTCTTCAAACGGAACGAACAGAGATAAAATCAGATCGATTCTCAAAATACCTTTCCGGATATTCCTCAATGGCTCGGCTATTCCCGGAACGTGAGAAGCAGATGAATAATCATCTGCTTCCAGAAGAAATAGAAGAATTTCTTGGGAATCCTACAAGATCAATTCGTTCTTTTTTCTCTGATAGATGGTCAGAACTTCATCTGGGTTTGAATCCTAGCGAGAGGTCGACTATAGATCAGAAATTGTTGAAGAAACAACAAGGTGTTTCTTTTGTCCCTTCGAGGCGATCGGAAAATAAAGAAATAGTTGATATATTCAAGATAATTACGTATTTACAAAATACCTCCTCAGTTCATTCCATTGCAGCAGATCCGGGATGGGATATGGTTCCGAAGGATGAACCGGATATGGACAGTTCCAATAAGATTTCATTCTTGAACGAAAATGCATTTTTTTATTTATTTCATCTATTCCATGATCGGAACAAAAGGGGATACAGGTTGCACCACGAGTTTGAATTAGAAGAGACATTTCAAGAAATGGCAGATCTATTCACTCTATCAATAACCGAGCCAGGTTTAGCCTATCATAATAAGGAATTTGGCTTGTCTATTGATTCCTACGGAAAATTATTGAATGAGGTATTCAACTCCGGGGATGAATCGAAAAAGAAATCTTTATTGGTTCTATCTTCTATTTTTTATGAAGAGAATGAATCTTTTTATCGAAAGATAAAAAAAAAATCGGTCCGGATCTCCTGCGGGAATGATTTGGAAGATCCAAAACCAAAAATAGCGGTATTTGCTCACAACAACATAATGGAGGCGATCCATCAATATAGATTGATCCGAAATCAGATTCAAATCCAATATAGTACCTATGGGTACATAAGAAATGTATTGAATCGATTCTTTTTAATGAATCGACCCGATTGCAACTTCGCATATGGAATTCAAAAGCACCCAATAGGAAATGATATTCTGAATCATCTAACTATAATAATAGATAAGATCAACCAACATTTATCCAATTTGAAAAAGATTAAGAAGCAGTGGTTCGATCCTCTTATTTCTCGAACCGAGAGATCCACGAATCTGGATCCTAATGTATATAGATACAAATGCTCCAATGGAAGCAAGAATTTCCAGGAACATTTGGAGCATTTCGTTTCTAAGCAGAAACACCGTTTTCAAGTAATGTTCGATCGATTACGTATTAATCAATATTCGATTGATTGGTCCGAGGTTATCGACAAACAAGATTTGTCCAAGTCACTTCGTTTCTTTTTGTCCAAGTCACTTCTCCTTTTGTCCAAGTCACTTCTCTTTTTATCTAAGTCACTTCCCTTTTTCGTTGTGAGTCTCGGGAATATCTCCATTCATAGGGCCGAAATCCGCATCTATGAATTGAAAGGTCTGAATGATCAACTCGGCAATCAGTTGTTAGAATCAATAGGTGTTCAAATCGTTTATTTGAATAAATTGAAACCCTTCTTATTGTATGATCATGATACTTCCCAAAGATCGAAATTTTTAATCAATACAGGAACAATATTACCTTTTTTGTTCAACAAGATACAAAAGTGCATGATTGACTCATTCCGTACTAGAAAAAATCGCAGGAAATCCTTTGAAAACACGGATTCCTATTTATCAATGATATCCCACGATCGAAACAATTGGTTGAATCCTCAGAAAAGTTCATTGATATCTTCTTTTTATAGAGCAAATAGACTTCAATTCTTGAATCATCCCCATCGCTTCTGGTTCTATTGTAACAAAGGATTCCATTTTTATGGGGAAAAGACCCGTATCCATAATTATGATTTTACATATGCACAATTCCCAAATATCTTGTGCATTCGCAACAAAATATTTTCTTTGTGTTTCGGTAAAAAAAAACATGTTTTGGGAGAGAGAGAGACTATTTCACCAATTGAGTCACAGGTATCTGGCATATTCATACCTAACAATGTTCCACAAAGTGGTAACGAAACGTATAACTTGTACAAATCTTTCCATTTTTCAATTCGATCCGATCCATCGGTTCCTATTTACTCGATTGCAGACATTTCTGGAACACCTGTAATAGAGGAACAAATAGTCAATTTTCAAAGAACTTATTGTCAGCTTCTTTCAGATATGAATCTATCTGATTCAGAAGGCAAAAACTTGCATCACTATCTCCGTTTCAATTCAAACATGGGTTTGATTCACACTCCATGTTTTGAGAAATATGTGCCGTCCGGAAAGAGGAAAGAACTGAGTCTTTGTCTAAAGAAAAACGTTGAGAAGGGGGAAGTAGGTAGAACCCTTCAACGAGATAGTGCTTTTTCAAATCTCTCAAAATGGAATTTGTTCCAAACCTATATGCCATGGTTCCTTACTTGGACGGGGTGTAAATATCTTTATTTCACCTTAAAAAACAATATTTATTTGATATTGAATATTCCCTTTCAATATTCCCTAAGTGGCAGTCCAAATTTTTTGTCCGTTTTTCATGATATTATGCATGGATCAGATATATCATGGCCAATTCCTCAGAAAAAGTGGTGGTCGATTCTTCCACAACGGAATCTGATAAGTGAGAGTTCGAGTAAGTGTTTACAGAATCTTCTTCTGTCCGAAGAAACGATTCATCGAAATAATGAGTCACCCATTCCATTGATATGGACACATCTGAGATCACCAAATGCTTGGGAGTTCCTCTATTCAATTCTTTTCCTTCTTCTTGTTGCTGGATATCTCGTTCGTACACATCTTCTCTTTGTTTTCCGAGCCTCTAGTGAGTTACAGACAGAGTTAGAAAAGATCAAATCTTTGATGATTCCATCATACATGATTGAGTTGCGAAAACTTCTGGATAGGTATCCTACATCTGAACTGAATTCTTTCTGGTTAAAGAATCTCTTTCTAGTTGCTCTGGAACAATTAGGAGATTCTCTGGAAGAAATACGGGATTCTGCTTCTGGCGGCAACATGCTATTGGGTGGTGGTCCCGCTTATGGGGTCAAATCAATACGTTCTAAGAAGAAATATTTGAATATCAATCTCATCGATCTCATCAGTATCATACCAAATCCCATCAATCGAATCACTTTTTCGAGAAATACGAGACATCTAAGTCGTACAAGTAAAGAGATCTATTCATTGATAAGAAAAAGAAAAAACGTGAACGGTGATTGGATTGATGATAAAATAGAATCCTGGGTCGCGAACAGTGATTCGATTGATGATGAAGAAAGAGAATTCTTGGTTCAGTTCTCCACCTTAACGACGGAAAAAAGGATTGATCAAATTCTATTGAGTCTGACTCATAGTGATCGTTTATCAAAGAACGACTCTGGTTATCAAATGATTGAACAACCGGGATCCATTTACTTACGATACTTAGTTGACATTCATAAAAAGTATCTAATGAATTATGAGTTCAATAGATCCTGTTTAGCAGAAAGACGGATATTCCTTGCTCATTATCAGACAATCACTTATTCACAAACCTCG